CTATATCAAAAAAGCGTACTCGTAAAAATATTTGGAAAAAAAAGGGATATTGGGCGGCGTTGAAAGCTTTTTCGTTAGCGAAATCTCTTTCTACGGGTAATTCAAAAAGTTTTTTTGCATGACAAATAACGTTGGAATAATCTGAATCATCTTAATCTTAACTCGAAAAATGAGTGAATTTCATTAATTTAATTTTAAATTACCTAATGTTTTGAATTGATGATTTTGTCTACTGAATTCAAAAAAAAAAAAGAATACAAGAACAATACAAGGGTTCACCTTTCTTTAATTTTAATATATATTTCTATTTTCATTTCCGGCAGAGGGGTTCTTATTTCCTCCCTGCCTATTTATTTGTATAAGAATTTGTTATTGTTATAATATTATAAATATTAATAAATATTATAATATAATAATGTTTTTTTTTTTTCATATAATGAAAATATAATATAATTAAAATTAAACGAAAAAAAAATTGCTAAAATCCATTTTTCATTTCGAATAATAAAATAAATTAAATAAAAATAAATTAAATAGAAATAAATAATAAATTAAATAAAATATTAAATATAAATAAATAATAATAATATTAAAATAGAAATAATAAAATAGAAATAGAATATAATTCTAATATAAAATAAAAATATATTTATATTATATAAATTATAAAATATAAATATATAATATAAATTATAAATATTATAAATATGAAATATTAAATTAAAGAATTAATAAATAGAAATAATTAAAAATCATTAAATAAAACAATAATAAGGATTTTAACCTTCAAATTTCTTCTATTTAAATAGATTAAATAGAAGAAATTTTTTTTCAGCAATTTAAATGCTTCAAAAAATATTGCATTGAATTTACTCCTTCAATTTTCAATTCAATCGTCGAGATTGAATAAAAAATCAGTTACTATTAATTATTATTATGTTATGATTTCGAACAAGCCGCTATGGTGAAATCGGTAGACACGCTGCTCTTAGGAAGCAGTGCTAGAGCATCTCGGTTCGAGTCCGAGTGGCGGCATAGTATCTTCTAAAAGAGATACAATAAGTCCTATAATGAATTCAATTCCCGATTTCCATTCCATATAATCGAGAAATCGTCGCTTTTTTTTTTAATTCAATTGAATTTGAATTCAATTAGATGTTAATGTAAATGAACCATAACTATGTAAACCTATTCCTAATAGATTAACACCAAAATAACATATCCAAATTATAAGAAAGCCCATAAAAGCCACGATTGCGGAATTTATATCTTTAAAGTTTGTAGTTGTTCGGGTATGTAAATAAATTGCGAATATAGTCCAAGTAATAAATGCCCAAGTTTCTTTCGGGTCCCAATTCCAATATGATCCCCATGATTCATTAGCCCATACTGCTCCCGAAAGAATCCCTATGGTCAAAAAAAGAAACCCGAGCCTAATAATCCGATAACTCCAATGATCCAATTGTTGAGTCAATTGATACCTGGAATAATTTCTAAAAGAAAGAAAATAAGTATTTAGTAAAACATTGCTACTTTCATTCAGGTATTGAATTTTTCCAAAGGAAAATGACTCTTTTAATAAATTCTTGCCTTTACAAAAAATCTTTATAACATTAACATTTCGAAATGTAATGACTAGAAGAGCTACTGATAATAATGATCCACATAAAAGAGCTGCATAGCCTAATACCATCATACTTACATGCATCATTAACCACTGGGATTGGAGAGCGGGTACTAATATTGTGGATTGATGCATTTTGGTTAAAAGACCCGAAGTAGCAAAGCCTTGAGTAAAAATAGCACTTGGCACGGTTATTGCCCTTAAATTATTTTTATGCTTTTTAAAATGGGAAACCATATGAATAACGGAGAAACCCCATGAAAGAAAGATTAATGATTCATATAAATTACTTAATGGGAAATGACCCGAAGAAATCCAACGAGTAACTAATAATCCTGTTATACACAAAAAGGTAGCTATCATGCCTTTTTCTGACGAATCATATAATCTTAGGACTTCATCGACTAATAAAGTTAAAAAATGAATTGTAATTACAATTGAAACGACCGAAAAAGATAGATGGGTTAATATATGCTCTAAAGTTGAAAAAATCATAAAAATTATGAAAAAAAAAAAGAGTCTAACAAACTAACAAATACAATAAATACAATATACAATACTAGAACAGCGTATATCTATATAAGAAAACTTAGTGTAAGTCGTCAAGAACCTTTTGAATCAAGTAGTGGAGTGATTCAAAAGGTTCTCACAAAGGCCAAACATGTCTGATTCAAATTGAATTTTTTTTTTTTTTACTTTTTTACTCAACTTAAACTTAAGAGAGTAAAAAAAAATTCTTTTTTTTTTCAATTGTACAACGAACAATTTTCAAAATCATAGGATTCTTTTTTGATTTTTTGTTTTATTCATGAAAATTATCTATAAAAAAAATTAGATAGAATAGCTTCGACCTTCTCACCTGATAGTGAGAGAATGAAATCCGGATAAATACCAATCCCTAGTACCGGTAGAAAGATAGAGATCAAAACAAATAACTCTCGCGGTCCAGAATCAAAAAAATAAGAGTTTGGAGCATTAAACAACTTGTATCCATAGAACATTTGACGTGACATAGATAATGAATAAATAGGAGTTAATATCATTCCAATTGCCATTACAAAAGTAATTAGTATTTTTGGCATTAAAAAAAAATTTTGGCTGGTAATTATTCCAAAAAAGACTATCAATTCTGCAACAAAACCACTCATGCCCGGTAATGCAAGAGAAGCCATCGATAAGATACTGAACATCGTAAAGATTTTTGGAATTGGAATAGCCATTCCGCCCATTTCATCGAGATAAACAAGACGTATTCTATCATAACCCGTTCCTGCCAAGAAAAAAAGCGCAGCGCCAATAAATCCATGAGATATTATTTGTAAAACGGCTCCGTTGAGTCCCGTATCATTTATAGAACCAATTCCTATAAGAATGAAACCCAGATGAGATACAGAAGAATAGGCTATTCTTTTTTTTAAATTACGTTGACCAAGAGATGTTGAAGCTGCATAAATTATTTGTATTGTACCTACTAGCACCAACCAGGGCGAAAATAGAGAATGAGCGTGGGGTAATAATTCCATATTGATCCGAACTAATCCATACGCTCCCATTTTTAATAATATTCCGGCTAGAAGCATACAAGTACTATAATGTGCCTCCCCATGAGTGTCTGGTAACCATGTATGTAAGGGTATAATCGGTGGTTTGACAGCAAAAGCAATAAGAAAGCCAATATAGAATATTATTTCGAGTGCGACAGGATACGATTGATTAGCTAATGTTTCAAAATTTAATGTTGGTTCATTAGAACCGTATAAACCCATACCCAAAACTCCTAGTAATAGAAAAATGGAACCTCCCGCAGTGTACAAAATAAACTTTGTAGCGGAATACAGACGTTTCTTTCCCCCCCACATGGATAGAAGTAGATAGACGGGAATTAATTCTAACTCCCACATGATGAAAAAAAGTAAAAGGTCTCGAGAAGCAAATGATCCTATTTGACCACTGTACATTGCTAACATCAGGAAATTGAATAATCGAGAATCTCGAGTAACTGGAAAAGCCGCTAAAGTCGCTAACGTTGTGATAAATCCTGTCAGTAAAACGGGTCCTATAGAAAGTCCATCTATTCCCAATCTCCAGTAAAAATTAAAAAAATTGATCCATTTATAATTTTCCGCCAGCTGGATTAATGGATCGTCCAATTGGAAATGATAACAAAATGCATAGGTCGTTAGAAGGAGTTCTAAGATGCATATACAAATAGTATACCACCGAATTAGCTTATTTCCTCTATGAGGAAGAAAGAAAATGAAAGAACCCGCAAATATCGGTAAAACTACAATTATTGTTAACCAAGGAAAAAAATTCGTGGTAAAGACAAGATACACTTGGACCAGAAAAACCCGCGCTCGAAAATAGAATCTTTATGATTTTTTTTTTATTTTTTTTTCGAGTACGGGTTTTTTCAGTAAAAAAAATTAAAATGGATTCAAAATGGATTCAAGTGGGTTTTTCTGGAACGTATCAATAAGCCAGACCCATACTTCGAGTTGTTTCATGCCATAAATAAACTCGAACACTCAAGAAATCTGTTGGACAGGCGGATTCACATCTCTTACAACCAACGCAGTCTTCTGTTCTTGGAGCGGAAGCAATTTGCTTAGCTTTACATCCATCCCAAGGTATCATTTCTAAGACATCGGTGGGGCAGGCTCGGACACATTGAGTACACCCGATACATGTATCATAAATTTTTACTGAATGTGACATGGGATCTATAAATTTTTGAACGTCATAAAATTTCGATCTAGTAAACTTGTAAATGAATCATATATTTAAATACCAGATGAATCAACGATTTACCAGAAATTTTCTAATCAATTTCTTTCTGGATCAACTCATAAGGAAAGGACCAAGATACTTTGATTTCTTACGTTCTCGCAAATATGATCTAGATTCCAACATATTATACATGCTAATTCAAATTGATGAATATTCTACTATTATTATTATTATTTTATTATTAATACTACTTATTTAACAAAGTTGATTGATTGATACGCGTTGATTTTCTGTTACGATAAATTGACGAAACAATAGCTGATCCAATAGCTGCTTCAGCGGCTGCAATAGCTATAACAAAAATTGAAAAAATATCTCCTTTTAATTGGCGACTATCAAAAAAATCAGAAAAGGTTACAAAATTGATATTAACCGCATTCAGTATAAGTTCAAGACACATAAGGGCCCTAACCATATTTCGACTCGTGATCAATCCATAAATGCCGATAGAAAATAAATAGGCACTTAAAACAAGTACATGTTCGAGCATCATTGACCAACTCCTTATCAATTTCGATTCATTTCAATATGAACAATAATTCAACAGATTCGATTGACTAGAATATAACAAGTACGGAACAAAAAACAAAGAATCTATTACAAATAGATCGAATAAAAGCATTTCTATTTTAGCCCTGAACAGTATTCAAATAAAATTCAAGAGGAATAGATGGAATAACACTTTCGTTTTGATTACTAGCTGTTGCTAGTTATAAAGATTTATTACTGACGAGCCACGGCAATTGCACCTATCAAAGCAACTAAAAGAATTATTGAAATGAGTTCAAATGGAAGAAAAAAATCGGTTGATAAATGAATTCCAATTTGTTGACTATTACTTATCAAATCTTGTTCTATAATTTGGTTTGATCTGGTAGTCCAAATAATCCCGTACCATGACGTATCTAAAATAGTAGTAATTAGCGAAACAAGAATACTTGTACAAACCAGTGAAGTAACGCCATCCCCAATGGTCCACAGATTAAAATCTTTATAATATTCTGAACTATTCATAAACATCACAGCAAATATGATTAAAACATTTACGGCTCCGACATAAATAAGGAGCTGGGCTGCAGCTACAAAATGAGAATTTGAGAGAATATAGAATAGGGATATACAAACAAGAACCAATCCCAACGAAAAGGCAGAATAAATTGGGTTGGTAAGTAATACCACTCCGAGGCCTCCTAATATAAGACCCGCTCCCAGAAAAACTAAAAGAAAATTGTGTATTGGCCCAGGCAAATCCATTATAATAAAAAAAAAATAGAAATGCTTTTCATGATCTTATTGACCCCACCAGGAAAATGTTTTTTATGATATTTCCTAATTGAATTAAATTCGAATCTATTAGGTGTGAATTAATGTAGGTACGATTATTGGACAGTTTCTTTTTTTTTTTTATTTTTTTATTCGAAACAAAAGGGTATTTTGTTTTTTGAAACTATATTATATATACAATTACAAATACGAATATATTAATTTATTTTCAATAAAAATGAAGTCGAAATTCTCATCAACCAATTTCTAGTTGAATTTTGAGTTATTGACGAAACAAAGAGAAAGGCCTCATTCCTTTAATTTAAACCAAAATCGATCCTTAAGAATTGGAAATTTATCTTTAATAAGGAGGTTTATCTAACCAGTTTTTCTTTGAGGCGAATTCAAAATTGTTCGAATTGTATAATCGTCAATTACTGACATTGGTAAACGGCCCAAAGCAATTTGATTATAATTCAATTCGTGACGGTCATAAGTAGCAAGTTCATATTCTTCAGTCATTGATAAACAATTTGTTGGACAATACTCAACGCAGTTACCACAAAATATACAAATTCCAAAATCAATACTGTAATTAAGCAATCGTTTTTTGCGAATATCCGTTTCAAATTTCCAATCAACAACAGGCAGATCTATAGGACATACACGAACACATACTTCACAAGCAATGCATTTATCAAATTCAAAATGGATTCGACCGCGGAAACGCTCTGATGTGATTAATTTTTCATAAGGATATTGAATAGTTACAGGTAAACGATTTGCATGGGATAAGGTAATCATGAAACTTTGACCAATGTACCTTGCTGCTCGTACTGTTTGGTGACCATAATTTATGAACCCAGTTACCATCGGGAGCATATCGTGAATATTTATGACTGATTTTATCTTTGTTTCTTTCTCTTGTTTGAACCAAGTTGTGAATATCGTATTCTTTTTTTTATAGTGAAAGAAGTTGGAAAGAAGTTGTTAATAATAAATTTCCGAGAGAAATAGGTAAAAGAAATTTCCATCCAAGATTTAATAGTTGGTCCATTCGTAACCTAGGTAAAGTCCATCTTGTTGTGATAGGAATAAACAAGAACAAATAAGTTTTGGCTAATGTAATAAAGATACCAATTGTCGTTCCAAAGATTCCATTTATTTCAAAGAGCTCAGGAACAACTATGTACGGAATGGAAATATTCCAACCGCCCAAGTAAAGAACTGTTACAAATAACGAAGAAAGTAAAAGATTGAGATAGGAAGCAACGTAAAATAAACCAAATTTGATACCCGAGTATTCGGTTTGATAACCTGCTACTAATTCTTCCTCCGCTTCTGGTAAATCAAAAGGTAATCTCTCACATTCCGCTAGGGAAGAAATTAGAAAAACAATAAACCCTATAGGTTGACGCCACAAATTCCATCCCCAAAAACCATATTTTGACTGCGCTTCAACTATATCAACTGTACTTGAACTGTTAGATAATCATAGTAGATGATAACATCACTGTTCCCACCGCTATTCCAAAACCGTACATGAGATTTTCACCTCATACGGCTCCTCGCGGGTCACAAATAAATCTAAGGACCGGATCAGTATTATTTGTCTTGGTATGGTTATAGAATAGATAAAGTCAAAATTGATATTTATTGGAAGGTCCAAAATTATACCAATGGAATTCCGTCTGCTATAGAGAATATAAAAAAAGAATAATAAATAATAAAAAAGTGCTTCTGAATTGATCTCGCCCGTTAATAATTTCAATTTTGATTTGTTTAGTAATAACTTAATCCTTCAATAGGATACTCCTTGTAGAAATATCAATAGATATAGATATTTCAACCCATCGTTTTCGATTACGAAAAAAAAAATGAAACGTTACATTAGCTCATGAATCGTGACATGAATTATATCTCTATAAATATATATAAATATATGAAAGAAAGAATAAAAAAAAAGATTTCTTTTATTCTATTGTTTCTTTTTCGTTCCTATTCTTCTTTCTGAGAAAACAGAGAATGGGGGTTTAAACTAAAAAAAAGTAAAGGATTATTTCGTTCCTGATAGTCATTGCTTTAATCGGTGGATAGGAGCATACTCTGAATCGGAATCGTGGGGAGTACTGCCTAATCATTTCTACCAATTTAAAGCCCCCAATTAGTATTCTTTTTATGTTATGCAGAAATATCCTTTTAGATGATTTACATAATCTCTATTACTAATCCTTTGTGTATTTTAGTGTTCCTAACCATCCACTCATTTTTGTTCAATCCCCCGTTTGGTAATACGTGTATGGTAATCCATACAAACGATAGTAAAAACTCTATACGGTCGATCTTTTGAGCCCGCTTCAAGCTAGGTTGACGAATCAACCAGTCTTGGGGCAAAAGACTTCTTTCACTTATGTTCACTTATGTTTACTTCCACTTAGCTCTTGTACATAGGAAACGAGACTCAATTTTTTTACTGCGAATTTATAAGCTGTTTTCTTTCACTCATATCTAACTATCTAATTTAGTTTATCGACTTTAGTTTATCAACCCGAAGGATAATAAAAAAACGAAGATATCTATTCAATTCATTCAACTTATATTCTAGAACGAAAGGAATAGGGAAAGGGAAAAGTTCTATTTCAACGAATCGCACGTAGAGATATTGATAAAACACATAGAGTTAATGGTATTTCATAACTAATCGATTGAGCAGCAGCTCGCAGACCACCTAGAAAGGAATATTTATTATTTGATCCGTATCCTGACATAAGAAGTCCAACAGGTGAAATACTTGAAATGGCAATCCATAAAAAAATACCGATATTGAGATCAGCTAAAACAAGGTGATAACTAAAAGGAATTACTAAAAAACTTAGTAAAATTGATATGACTGCTATAGATGGTCCAATACTGAATAAACTAGTATTTCCTCTAGATGGAAGAAGATTCTCTTTGAAAAGCAATTTTGTCCCATCTGCTAGAGCTTGAAGAATTCCCAAAGGACCGGCGTATTCAGGTCCAATACGTTGTTGTATTCCTGCGGATATTTCTCTTTCTAACCATACAATTACTAGTACACCTATTGTGATTCCCAATACAAGAGTCAAAATAGGGACAAACATCCATATGATTTCATAGACCTCTTTTAAAGATTCCAATCTGGAAAAAGAATTGATATCCTGTATTTCAGTTGTATAAATTATCATTTCAACGATCAACTTCTCCCATAATGATATCTATGCTACCTAGTATCGTCATAATATCAGCCAATTTCATTCTTTTAACTAATTGAGGAAGAACTTGCAAATTGATAAAACCCGGCGGGCGAATTTTCCATCTCCACGGAAAACCACTTTGATCTCCTATCAGAAAAATTCCCAATTCTCCCTTTGGGGCTTCAACTCTCACATAAAGTTCTTGTTTCGGCAATTCAAATGTAGGAGAAGGTTTTTTACTAATGAATCGATATTCAAAATCATTCCATTCTGTATCCCTTTCTCTATCAAAGCATCGGATTTCTAAATTCTCATAGGGACCCCCCGGAATTCCTTCCAGAGCCTGTTGAATTATTTTGATGGATTCCGTCATTTCATTGATTCGGACTAAATAACGAGCTAATGAATCTCCTTCTTTTTGCCACTGGATTTCCCAATCCAATTCGTCGTAACACTCATAATGATCAACTTTCCGAAGATCCCATTGTATTCCAGATGCTCGTAGCATTGGTCCGGATAAACCCCAATTTATTGCTTCTTCTCCACCAATAATGCCCACTCCTTCAACTCGTTCTAAAAAAATAGGATTGCGCGTAATAAGTTGTTGATATTCAACAACCCCTGTTAAAAAATAATCGCAGAATTCTAAACATTTATCTATCCAGCCATAAGGTAGATCAGCCGCTACTCCTCCGATACGAAAATAATTATGCATCATTCTCATGCCGGTGGCAGCTTCGAATAGATCATATACTAACTCCCTTTCTCTGAAAATATAGAAAAAGGGGGTCTGTGCACCAATATCTGCCATAAAAGGTCCAAGCCATAACAGATGAGAAGCTATACGACTCAACTCTAACATGATCACTCTGATATAGCTGGCTCTTTTAGGTACTTGAATATTTCCCAACTGTTCTGGTCCATTTACGGTTATTGCTTCCGTGAACATAGTAGCTAAATAATCCCAACGTGTTACATAAGGTAGATATTGTATAATTGTTCGGTTTTCCGCAATTTTTTCCATTCCTCTGTGTAAATAACCTAATATTGGTTCGCAATCAACAACATCTTCACCATCTAGAGTAACGATGAGACGAAGAACGCCATGCATTGATGGGTGGTGAGGTCCCATATTGACTATCATAAGGTCTTTTTCTGTAGCTGGTATATTCATAAGTTTTTCCTCGATTCATTCTTCCATGAATTGCTGAAAATGAAAAGAAGTTCATCAAAATTCAAGATCTAATAAATCACAACAAATTAAAAATTTTCAAATTCACGTTAACGATTTTTTGACTCCCGAATATCCAACTCACTAATTAATTGGTTATAACGGGCTCTGTTTTTCTTTGATAAATAAGACAGCAGCCGTTGACGTTTTCCCAAAATTTTCCGTAAACTTCTCTGAGATAAATAGTCTTTTCTGTGCAATTCCAAGTGTGAAGTAAGTCTTCGTATCTTATTGGTGAAATTTACTATTTGAAATTCAACAGACCCTTTGCTTTCTTCTTTTTTTTCTTGAAAAATAACTGAGATGAATGCATTTTTTATCATAACCCCCCCTTTTTTTTTTTAATTTACTGTGACTTTTACTGATCGGTAATAATAGTCATTTTGATATAGACAATGATCTTAAGTTTGTTATGAACTTTCTAATTTTATCAAAAAAAAAATGAATCAATCCGCTTTTCAATTTGATTCGTATAGGGATTTGAAAGGGAGGTATATTTCTGCAAAAGAGAAAAAATTAGAATTAAAATAAAAAAAAAAAATTCTTGATTCATTTCTACATCTAATTGATATGTATGTTATTAAATTAGTATCAGAATAGAATGTAAGACAGTCCTTGCGCCCATTTATTTGTTTTCATATATCCAGCATGTTACATAACATAATATATGGGAAAAATGTACTATTGACGAATTTTCAATCGCGGATACATATGTATCCTTACCATACTGAAACGACTACCATTATTAGTATTAAACCAATAACGATTCATACAAGCTAAATCTTCTAATCGATAATTGGGCCAAAGAAAGAACTTTAACTTAATTAGTTTATTTTTATCGATATCAAGATGTTTGCTTTTACTCAAAACTTTACCACAGTTTTTTACATTTTTAGAAAATACTGGATTTCGATGTATATCATTTCTATCCCTTGAATTGAAACAAATTAGAATTCGCAATTCTCTACGCCGTTTAGGGGATAAAATAATTTCAGGAACAAACAAATCATAATGATTTTTGTCTCCATTTACAGTCATTTTTTGATGTCTTGCAATAAATTCATCAAAATTCTTCTTATCAACATAGCTTTTTTCTTGGTATCTTTGATTAATTTTGTGTTTATTCTTCTGAACTAATGAAATACCTATGGTTTCATATAGAATAAAGTGTCCATCATTTTTTACAGACAGACGAACTGGTTCGATAATCAATATTTCTTTTTTCATTAATTCCGTAAGAGTTAAATCCTTCTGAATCATCAAAATATCCAAATTCATTTCTCCCCTTTGAATAGAGGATATAGCAATTTCTCTTGGATTTCTCAGTCTAAGCAGGAGACAATCTATTTTGATATTATTGATTATTCTTTGATTTAAAGTTAAAGAATCATCCCATCTCAATTGAAAACGCAAATACCTTTTTAAGAATAAATCAAGCTCCGCTTCCGCGTTGCTCTTGTATTGCTTTTTCTTTCTACGTTTTTTTATGTCTGATCCACTATAATCTTCTTCAACATCTTTTTCTTGGTTTAAGAGAACATTTCCTTGTTTTTGTGCATCTGATATAAGGTTTCCTTGGCCTACAGGTTCTTTTTCTTCTTGATTTCGATTCTTTAATTCACGAATTTTTTTTTCATTCGAAAGGGGTTCCCCTTTTTTATTTTCAGTAATCTTTTTATTAATGTTTTCATTTCCATTTAAATTTAAAAAAAGTAATTTTATTGGTATAAGCCAAGGTTTTATCTTATATGCATTAAAAAATAGCACAAATTCTGGGAAGAACCAAAGTTCCAGATTCGATATAGGATGACTAACTATTTCTTCATTCATTCCCATCCAATCAAAAAAGTTTCTTTTTTGATTGGATGGGTTGATTTCTCGATCTTGATAAATTGTGAAATAAAAAAGAACCCTCTTATTAATTTGATTTTGATCAATAATTTGATAATTATTAACCCCAGTCTTACTATTTTGATTTCTCTTGATGCCGGTATCGACCCAGGCCTCAATATCAGCTTTCTTTCTAAGGCCAAATTTAAGAATTCTCCAATCACAATATTTTCTATACGAAAATTTCTCCCTATCCATACTATCATCTTCTCCTATATAATTAGGGATAGGGATACCTCTCAGCATATCAAAAAATTTGCGTTTCTCTATGTTGTAATTATAAAAAATCTCTTCTTTATTATTTCCTTGTAAGGACGGTCCATAAATATATGATTCCTTCATATCTTCATAATTAATAGATTTATATGATAAAAAATCATATCTATACTGTTTTTTAAAATGATATTTTTTAGATTCTTCATTCAGTAATGAGTCTGCTTCAAAATCATTTTTTTCATAACGAATTAATCTTTCTTTTTTATATGAATTCCATTTGTTTAAATCTTTTTTTTGAGCCAGACTGACTCTATTTCGCCATTTTTCTGGTACTAATTTAAGCCATCTAATCTGAGATAAATCATATTGATAATGACCCCTTAACCAGTTTTTCCATTGATTAATTCGAGAATGCAAAAAACTCTTATGTTTTAATCTGTAATGAAATATTCCTTGTTCCCCCAAATAATCCTTTATTTCATTTTTAAGAAAAAGAGATGTTCCATGATATTGAAGGATAGACTTTAATTTATACAATTTAATAACTTGAGTTTGTGATAATTTGTAAAACACATATGCTTGTGAGAAAGAGGATAAGTCACAAAAATTCTTTGAATTCTTATTTCTAAAAAGTGAGGTTTTTATAGTTGAAATAAAATGAATTCTATTTTTATTTGTTTTATTCATTTTTTCTTGATTTCTTTCATTAGTATAAATGGGTTTCTCAATAATTTTTTTTATTGAGTCAACAAAAAGTTGTGCATTGGTTCTTGAATTATTAATAATACATAGAAAAATATCTATGTATATCTTTTCAATGAAAAATTTTATAAAAAAATAGAATTTACGGATTAATCGAGTATTTTTTCTTTTGAACATTTGCCAAATTTTTTTTGATGATTTTAATATTTTATCATGATAACTTATTTTGTTCGAACTAATATTTATTTCTTGAATTACAAATTCATTTTTCTTGTCTTTTATAATCTTTTCTATTTCATTTTTGATTGTGTTTGTTCTCGCGGTCATATCCTTCATTTTTTTTTCTGTCCGTGAATAATTTGCCTTCTCCATGGATCGAATCTGAATGGATGATTCGCGACTCATTTGATTACCACTTGTCGAATCTTTTTTAGTTTCACCCGATTCATGTATTTCTCTCAATCCAAAAAAGGAAATTGGATTGATTTTTGAAAGTTCTTTTATTATTCCTGTTAGAAATAGAATGCTTTTGATGAGCCATTTTGTTGTTTTGTTTGAGACTTTTAATTTTCTTCTTTCTTTTAAAACGATTAAAGCTATAAAACACTTAGTTTTTAATTTTTTAATTTTTTTTTTGAGTTCTTTTAAAATAGGTTTAAAAAATGAACGCCGTTTTCGAGTAGAACCAAAAGGCAGTTCAGTTTCCGTTCCCCAAATTGTTAAAAAACAAAAATCATTTTTTTGACCTTTCATTTTTTTCATTGGATCTTTAGGAGAGGGTTGTATCTTAGATCTGTGCCAAGGTTTAAGGCAAAAAGGAAATAGTATCTTCATCTGAATTCCGTCTGTTAACCAGTTTTTTGGAAATTCTGTTTCGGATAATTGAACACCATTATAAGTGCATTTAATATACATTTCTCGATTCCAATCCTTTAAATCCTCGGACCACTCGGGAAATTGAAATAATAACATACGGACAATATTTTTAGCTATTATCAATGAAGGTAATATAATATATTTTCTAAGAATCGAGTGGGTTACTAACATAAAACCCCTTATTACTTGAGCAAATAAAATGCTATCCCAAGTTTCTGCTATTTCTATCCGGACTTTCTCTTCTCTTTTGTATTTTTCTCTTTTTTCTTCTTCTTTTTTCTGAATTTGTTTTCTTTTTTCTTTTGTATAATTATAATCAGAAATTTTTGATTTTTTGTTTTTATTTCTATACATCCAATTTACAAAAATTAGTTTCATTAGCCCAGAAATATCAAAAAGAAGGGGTTTTTCTATTCTGTCCAAAAAAAGGGGTGAATGCACATTCGCTTGAAACAGGTACCAAATAACCGTTTTACGTCTTTGGGTACGCATGGAACCCTTTATTATGTCTCGACGAAAATCCGATTGTTGCGAATAACGTATCAAAGCCACTTCCCTTGGTGGATCAGGATCATTAGTATCGTTGATATTAGTATCAGTATTTGGCCGGTTATCAGTAAAAATCACTACACGTTTGGCTTTTCTTGAACGGATTTCATGCTCTGTTGTCGCATTTTCTCGGTTTTCGCCTTCTTGTTGTTCCAAATCGTCGATTAATTTGTATGACCATCGGGGAACTTTTTTACTTATTTCTTTTATTCCAATAGATTTTTTTCTAATTGTTTGATCATTGGGATTAGTTATAACTATATTAAAAAACATTTTCAAAATTTTGACTCGATCCTCTGAATCAAGTTCATGTTCTGGCAATAAATAAAGTTCTTTTTCTGTTGATAATGATTTCCTATTGAATGTATCTATTGTCTGTTCAAATTCTTGATAATCAGGAGTAAGAAGTATAACATGAATCTTATTTATCCAAAAAGCCTCCATGTTTTTTTTTATTTTTATATAAGTTTGATTTATCTTTGATGGGGTTGAAAACATTTGTTTGATTCTTCCACGATATGATCCATGCAAGAACGGATCATATATTTTGGGCAAGTATTCTTTTTTAGTTTCATCATTACAATTACACAAGCGAGTCTTTTTCTCGACTATTTCTAGATCCAAAGATTCTTTATCTAACGCTT